TATAAAATAATAAAAATCTCAAAATATTTAATTCTATTTTTTTCTTATTTCTTATTAATTTAATAAAAAAATAAAGTAAAAGCGGGTAGCGGGAATCGAACCCGCATCGTTAGCTTGGAAGGCTAGGGGTTATAGTCGACGTTGATTCATCATTTTTAACGTCTCTAATTCAAAACTGAACGTGAAACTTTGGTTTCATTCGGCTCCTTTATGGAAGATGTATAAATTCCTATATTAAGACATGAACGAAAAAAAAAATTCCACCCATAACATCTATGTCAGCTTTTCTGTCTGAATGTATTCAGAACAACCCGCTTTCTAGACGATCCCTATAGAAAAGAGGGGGATTATATTATAACAACCTTTCTAGTTACTTCGTTCTCTATTTCTATGTGAGAGAATCCTTAGGAAAAGCATTTTGTTTCTACCGAGCTAAAAAAATTTGTCGATGTCTCTAGTAAACCAAAGTCATTGTTTAATAGCCATTTTGCTTCAATTTCCGTAATACAAATTCCAAATTAAAGATTTAGTTACGATTAGAAAGCCACTTTCTATCTTTATCCATGGATCCTTTACTCATACTTATTCAATTAGAAGTATTGATCTAATAAAAAAAAAAAAATTATGTTTCGTAATCTCATAATCCAATTTTTCAATTTTGAATTGATTCTTGGATACAAATCACGAGAATGTATATTCTTCCTCGAATTTTTCATTGAGAGGTAAAGGATTAAATCCTTTTAAGAAATAAAGTTTTTGTTCGGAATGAAATATTAATCAAACCGAAAGACCCCTTAACTATATAAAGGATTATAGAACGAATCACACTTTTACCACTAAACTATACCCGCTACAATCCGATTATTGTATATAAATGAACCTTTTGTCGAACAAGAAAATGGGTCGTAATAAAAAGTTAAAAGAGTAAAAAGAAAGGATAGGATCATAAAATAATCATGAAAATTAGAGCGTTTACGTGTTGTATCAGAGAACCCAATGAGATTCGGAAAAGAGAATTCATTAAATTTCAATAACTAAAACTAAATAACAAGTGTTTTTTTGCCGGAGGTTTTTGACCTAGACGTCTCGACAAAACTACTTAAGCCATAACATACATGAAAATGTATTGTGCAAGAATCCACAGCTCCCTTTTTGTTATTTATTTACTTTACTAAAATAAAGAAAATAAAGAATAAATATAAAAAATTAAGATAAGAAACGACACTTTGATTCGATATCATTTGATTCTATATCATAGAAATCAAAAGAGTTTTTATTTTTCCAATCGTAATAACAAGCAAGTATTTTAGTTTTCAAATAAAAAAAAATTATTTATGATTCGTTGGAACAATAAATGGCGGGCCCGGCCTGGTCAGTACTTAGCCGGGCCGTGGAACTAAAAAGTACTCTCGGATGAAAAAAAATATTATGAAGGGCTCTTTCAATCCTTATTTTTTATAATGTAACATAGTATTATCCTTTTTCAATTGGGAGGAGAGATGGCTGAGTGGACTAAAGCGTCGGATTGCTAATCCGTTGTACGAGTTTTTCGTACCGAGGGTTCGAATCCCTCTCTTTCCGTTTTTGTTGATGACTTGGTATTTTCTTTCGAATTTTTCGCGAGCTCTTTTTATTTTTAATAGTTAAAAATTTTAATAGTTAAAAATGTGTAATAAATAATACTAAGAACATTTAAAAATCAAGCAAGGAAAACAAAAACCTTATCTTTTATTCTTCACGTCCAGGATTACGTCCTGGATCATTAGACAGGAATCCGAAAATAAAGAGAGAAACAAAGAATATCACTACCGTGTAAACAAATAGTTTGAGAGTAAGCATTACATAATCTCCAAGATTTTTTTAGTAAAAAAGAGAATAGATTCTCCGTTTTTATACCGCATACCCTACTATTTTGATTTTTTATTTTGACACCAAGAAATAAAGTGGGGTGATCCAGATTTTTCGCGGTTGTACAAGAATTTCAATATTTGAATTGAGGGTGTAAGACTTATCTGATCTTATCAATTCTTTTCTTTGAATTTTTTTTTTTTCAATAAATCATGAATTTGTCTAGACATTATTAAATTAAAGATATCATCGAAAACTTACAGCAGCTTGCCAAACAAAGGCTAAGAGAAAAAAAAACAGAGGTATTACTGGCATAACATCTACGATTGGATTTAAAAAAGCGTAGGCCTCGGGCAATTTGGCGACGAAAAAACTACTTGAATAAAGAGCAGAATTAAGACAGATACAGATCAAACTAAATATATTAAGCATAACAAACATTTTGTTCTTGAGGATAATTGTATTTTATTTATTTTGATTGAGTTATTAATAAATTGAGTTTTTTATTATTTTATTATTATAAATATGATTATAAATATGTTATTATTCATAGAAAAGAAAAATGAATAAAAAGAAAATAAGATAGACCAAAAAACTTTCTTTGATTTGAACTCACCCAATCAAAAATCCTTCAATTCTCAAATCAAAAGAGAATAGAATAAACCATACTTTCATACAATATCTTAATTGAATTATATGTAATGATCAATAAATTCTGTTTAATTCTACGTCTACATGTATAAAAATTCTAGTAATCTATTTTAATTCTAGTAATCTATTTTATAGATAATAGATATTTAGACTTGAGTTGACGAACAACCAGTACCAATATTAGTGTTTATTAGTGTCGACTAGAAATGGGGCGTGGCCAAGTGGTAAGGCAACGGGTTTTGGTCCCGCTATTCGGAGGTTCGAATCCTTCCGTCCCAGAACATACCTGACCCACGATCATTTTATTAATCTATAATTTTATTAATCTATAATAAAAAATAAAATATATATCTATATCATAATCTATATCATAATAAAATATATCAAAATAAAGATTGTCTTTTCGACCAGTCTTCCGTTTAAGAGTATAATATTGTTATAGAATGTGATTCTTATTTCTTTTTTTTTTTTATTATTAATCATAGCTTTTTCACAAATTTAATCGAGTTCAAATAACACGCATATGAAACGAAATTTTTATTTGTTAAATATTACTGATTTTACAATATGAAATACGAAAAAATAACAACCTAAATCTTCAATCTTTCCTTACATCAGTCTTTTTTTTTATTAATCATTGATGGTTTAATCCAATATGGATTTATCTTTCTCTTAATGATGATAAAAAGCGAATGGTACTTACTGTAAAACCTTATGCAAATAATGATATAGGGTAGGAAACTATTCAATCAATTAAATCTTTTTAATGATTTCTTATGAGTTCTTAGTACTCTAAGAAGTGTGAAATTGTTGAATTTATCCTATCACGTTACTTGAAGATAGAGATTCAAAATAACTTGTTTATTCGTGTTTATTTATTCATGTTATGTTAGTTATAATAAAAAAAAAAAATTATAAACAATGGGGTTAAATTGATTGAATTCTTGTTGAGACTTCGTCATACATTATCCATTCTTCATATAGAAGAAAAAAGTATAGATTATTATGTACCGACCGAACCGATGATTATTCACGATTCCATAATTGAATCAATTACATACTGGTTCCAAACTGAAGGAATGTTATGGTAAAACTTCGTTTAAAACGATGTGGCAGAAAGCAACGTGCGACTTGAAGGACATGATCAGCTGTGGATTCTTACATCCACCACTTTTTTATATTATATAGGAACGAAAGTGCTCTTGGCTCGACATCATTTGTTCTGTTCCACTGGAACCCTCATTTTTGAGAGTGTTGCCATGTAAATAGTACACGATGGAGCTCGAGTAGAACGTATTGATTAATTTCTCAAGGGCAAGAATCTAAGGTTAGTATCGATCAATAAATTGGAACAACTTCGTAAGTATATTTTAGATATATAAATCTAAAGGATCCAATTCGATAAAATTTAAAAGTGAATTTTGTTTGGAATTGGTAAAACTCTTTTGATCAAATCAAAAGTAAAGTGTATTACGTAGGAATCAACCATTCATATGATTCTTTGATAGAAAGAAATCACAAAAAATGGTATGTTGCTGCCGTTTTGAAACGATTTAAAGATCACCGAAGTAATGTCTAAACCCAATGATTCAAGGCAAAGATAAAGATCCTGGAACAAGGAAATACCGTTTTCAATTGTCTCAACAACCAGATCATATTTAAGAATCAAAATAGATTCTAAAGGAGACAGACAAAAAGGGTTAGAGACCACTCAATAAATTTAATACCTAAAAGGTTTCTTTTGAGTTATTTGAGAGTTATTCAACTTGAGTTATGAGGATACAAATAATTTTTTTTTTTGGGGGGGGGGGAGACTAAGAAAAAGTATTTAAACTAAAATCAATAATATAATGAATTTGATGATTTTATGGATCTATTTGATATTATGATTCTATACATAGACATAATTTAGAATTTTCTCGAGCCGTACGAGGAGAAAACTTCTTATACGTTTCTAGGGGGGGGGGGAGTATTGTTCATCTATCCCAATGAGCCATTTATCGAATCGTTGCAATTGATGTTCGATCCCGACGAGAGGGAAGAGATCTTCGTAAAGTGGGTTTTTATGACCCGATAAAGAATCAAATCTATTTAAATGTTCCTGCTATTCTATATTTCCTTGAAAAAGGTGCTCAACCTACAGGAACTGTTCATGATATTTCAAAAAGGGCGGGGGTTTTTACGGAACTTCGCCCTAATCAACAAATAAAATTCAATTAATGAAATAAAAAAAATGTGGATGATTTGTATATAGCCTTGTATAACCTTTTTGTTTCTTTGCTATTTCCTCTTTTGTTCTATTTATATCATACTAAATTTATTATTGTTACTATAAATACTAAATTTATTATTGTTACTATAAATACTAAATTTATTATTGTTACTATAAAAGAGTGTCTTTTATAACGACAAAAATCAATTTATATTTTATAACGACAAAAATCTATTTATATTTTATTGATATAAATTTTATTGATATATATAAAATAGATAGAAAAAGA